TAGTTCTCGAACGAGCAACCGAAAAGATTCTGGAGCATCCTTGGGGTTAGGTATTGTTCCTCCAACGATCGTAGTACCAAGTACTTCCTGGCGAGCTCGAATATGATCAGATTTATAAGTAAGCATTTCTTGTAAAATATGAGCAACGCCAAATCCTTCGAGAGCCCAAACTTCCATTTCTCCTACCCGCTGTCCTCCTTGCTTGGCCCTTCCTCGAAGAGGTTGTTGTGTAACAAGTGCATAATGCCCGCTGGAGCGCCCATGAATTTTATCATCAACTTGATGAATTAATTTCAATATATAAGGATTGCCTATTAGAACAGGTTGTTCAAAAGTATCTCCTGTTCTTCCATCCAAAATCCTGCTCTTTCCCGGATACTCGGGTTCAAATACCCATGGATTTGCTGTTTGCTTACTGGCTTCATACAATTCAGAAAAAACTAGTTTTCGCGAAGCCTCTTGTTCATATCTCTCATCAAAAGGTGCTATTCGATAATGTCTGTCTAGCAGCCCTCCCGCTAATCCGAGCGAACATTCAAATATCTGCCCTACATTCATTCGGGAAGGTACTCCTAATGGGTTAAATACCATATCCACAGGTCTTCCATCTTGCAAAAAAGGCATATCTTGTCTAGGTAAAATTTTGGAAATAATACCTTTATTCCCGTGTCTCCCGGCTACTTTATCACCTACTTTAATTTCACGTTTCTGTAAAATATATACACGAATCATTTCTGGATTATAACTTGACCCTACTTTTTTCTGGATCCATTTCACATCAATAACTCGACCCCTGCCGCCTATAGGTAGTTTGAGACAAGTTTCCTTTGAGGTTGACACCTGAATGCCAAGTATGGCTCGTAATAATCTATCTTCTGGGGCATACGAGGATTCTTTTGCCATCTGGGGTGTTAATTTACCTACCAAAATATCACCTGTCTCGACCCATGATCCCAGCATGACAACTCCATTTTTTTCTAAATTTCGGAGTAAATGGGCTTCTAAATGTGGTATTTCTTTTGTTACCCTTTCGGGTCCTTGACTTGTCATATGAGTCTGAATTTCATATTTTCGTATGTGAAAAGAAGTATAAATATCCTCATATACAAGACGCTCGCTAATGAGTACCGCATCTTCAAAATTATAACCTTCCCATGGCATATAAGCTACTAATACGTTTTTTCCCAAAGCGAGTTCGCCACCTACTGTAGCAGCACCGTCCGCTAAAATTTGTCCTTTTTTAATGCATTTACCTCGCTGAATCTGGGGTTTTTGATGCATACAAGTATTTTTGTTGGAACGTTGATAAATAACTAATGGAATGCTTAAAGTATCTCCATTACCTGATAAAAGGATCTTGTCAGTATCGGTATAAAGAATCTTTCCCTCATGTTCGGCTATAGCGAGAACTCCTGAATCTAAAGCCGCTTGTCGTTCCAACCCAGTCCCAACAATGCACTTTTCAGACTGAGAAAGTGGAACTGCTTGACGTTGCATATTCGAACTCATTAAGGCCCGATTCGCATCATTATGCTCAATAAAAGGAATGAGAGAAGCTCCAATAGAAAAATATTGGAAGGGAAAAATACTTCGAAGATGGACCTGTTCCCATGCAATAGTAAGAAATTCTTGACGGTATCTAGCTGGAACAACCTGTTCTTCCTGAGCGCCTCGATTCAAAGCCAAAGAATTTCCGGCGGCTAACATATAGTATTCATCCCGATTAGGCGATAAATAAACCATCTGTACCTTTTTGGATCTCTCAGAAATTTCATAAAAAGGACTTTCTAGAGACCCCCAAGGACCAATCCTCGCATGAATTGCTAAAGATCCAATAAGTCCAACATTGATTCCTTCAGACGTGTCAATTGGGCAAATACGCCCATAGTGACTAGGATGGATATCTCGTATACGAAAACTGGCGGTTCGACCTGTCAATCCTCCCGGGCCCAAATAACTCAATTTTCTTGCATGAACTATTTGTGTCAATGGATTAGTTCGATCCAAAACTTGAGATAATGGGTGTAAACCGAAAAAAGATTCATAAGTGGTTGTTAATGGAGTTGAAGTTACCAAATTCTGAGGAGTCGGTATTAATTTATGCCTAATTGCTCCACTTATAGTTCCCCGAACCACGTTTTCTAAACGAACCAGAGCCAATCCAAATTGATCTTGTAATAGGTCTGCTACAGAACGAATACGTTTATTTTTCAAATGATTCATATCATCGAGTGTACCCATTCCGAATTTCATTCCAATCAAATGATCTGCAGCTGCCAATATATCTCGGGGTAACAAAAAGAGATTTTTTTGAGGTATATCAAGATTCAATCTCTGGTTCATATTTCGCCGACCAATCCTTCCTAATTCGCATCTTTGTTGAAAGAATTTTTTTTGTAATTCCTTACATAAGGATTCAGAAAAGACTGGGTCTCCACCTACACAAGCAAATTGTTGATAAAACTCCAAAATGGCATTTTCTTTTGACCTAATTTTTTTTTTTTCCTTATCATTCAGAAAAGACAAGAAAATTTCAGGATAGCAAACATTCTCTAGAATTTCTCTTAGGTTTGAACCCATAGCTGATAATAGAACTAGAATAGATATTTTTTGTTTCCTACTCACACGAGCCCATATTCTCGATTTTCGATCTATTTCTAATTCTGATCTTCCTCCCCAATCTGATATTATGGTGCCAGTATAGACTGAAATTCCATTATGATCCAATTCTGACCGATAATAAATACCTGGGCTTTGCAGTATTTGATTGATCACAATTCTGTATATTCCATTTACTATAAAAGTTCCCAGGGAATTCATTATAGGAATGTTTCCAATAAAAATTGTTTGCTCTTGCATATTCTTACTGGTTTTCCAAATTAATCCCGCGGATACATATAATTCAGAGGAATATGTAAGTGATTCATACACAGCATCTCTTTCTTTTATCAAAGGTTCTACCAATTGATATGTTTCTACAAAGAGTTGAAATTCAATTTCTTGATCTGTATCTTCAATTTTTGGAAACTTATCAAGTTCTTCCGGCAAGCCCTGATCAATGAATCGACAAAATCCTTCAAATTGTATCTGATTCAATCCAGGTATTGTAGCCATTTCCTCATTTCCGTCCGGGAGCATTTGAATTTATTTCCCATTGATCGAAAAATCCCATTGTTTTATTGGCTCAGCGCCGATGGAATTTAGATTCTGTTTACTGAATTACATAAAATTATACCCAATCCCATATCCATATATTCCATATATAGACATAAAAGAAAATTTTCTATTTGAAAGTACATATAAGAGATGAAAATATTTTAGAAAAGATTCTTGGAAACAGAATTCTGCTGATTCAATTTAGGGTCATGTAATTGTGTTAGAAAAGATAAGAAAAAAGTGATTCACTTTTTATCATTATTATGATATTCCATGTTCTGAACACCATTCAAAAAAAAGGATTCAGAATTGGATCTTTTTGTTGAGATAAAGACAGAATAATGATAAAAAAATTCACTATCTCTTTTTTTATCACTTAAGCGTTTGTCGTGTTGGATTCCTTTGTCAAAAAAGAATTTGTCAAGAAATGAAATCTCTTGCCCTCTTTGATTTTTAATTTTTATTGTATTGTTTTTCTTGAGTATTCAATTTTTACTAGAATTCGTCCGTCATAGACATCATATAGCTCTTTGATTATTTCATTTCGTTCTGGTTCACCAATTTGCATATACTCATATATGTTGTTATAATTGAAATTGAGAAAGATTTTTTATTGAAAATTGAAAAAAAGAAATAAGAATTCGTTATTTTTTGATTTTCTTATGTCATTAGAGAAGCATAATTGGAGATACAAATTGAAGAAGTACTCAGGAATTTGTGGTCAAGGAAATAGTTAATGGTTCCAATTTATCATGAATTTTTACTTTTGTGACTGAAAGTTCGCATTCCATTTTTCAATAGAAAAAATAGTAAAAGTCCAGGCCTTTTTCTTTTAGTATAGTAAAAAAGGAAGTTCATTAATCCACTCCAAAAATCCAAAAAGAGCGAGGGTTTCTTTTGTAACGTTTTGGCGACATGGCCGAGTGGTAAGGCGGAGGACTGCAAATCCTTTATTCCCCAGTTCAAATCCGGGTGTCGCCTGATCAAAAACAGAAACGAGATCTCTTATCTACATCTAGTTATATAAACTACTGAAGGCTATCCAATAGAAAAGTTATACACCCAATCCGTAATTCGAAGCATTTGGGAGTTCTGTCTGTAAATCTGTAGCGTCTAGGATTAAAGGAAAGAGTTTCTTAGTGGAAGGCAATCGAGAAGTCTTGCTAGCCCTTGCACTATATTAGAGGGGTTACTGACCGGAAGGAGAATCAAACTAAGTAGGAATTCTTAGCTGTGGAAAGGAGTAAGTTTTATCCAAATACAAACTCACGATAATCTCTGAATACTGAGGTATTTGACTCATATTCGTTTGGGTAATGTCATGTTTTTATTAATAATAAATCAGATATACAAAGTAAAAAAACTTCTTTTCATCGTCCCTTATGAAATAATTTTTTAGAGAGACGAAAGAGATTCAACGGAAATCACTCGACAAAAGAAGAAATTTGGTTTCTATAATTTGGATGAATTTTCGAGGTTAACAAAAGAAATAATAGGTCTTACGATTTATACATTTTTTATTAGTAAGACTTCTTTGAACAACGGAGTCACTAGGTATTTTGTTTGCGCATAAGCGTACCCAATTTTACTAGAAATCATAGAGTAATTTTTTATTTGATAAGTAGATTTTTTGAAATTCTTTTGATGAAATGAATAGTCGGGGTCAGAATTCATTTTTGACTCTGCACCATTTATTTCACTATTATTAGTGAACAATAATGGGAGAATTCCTTCATATTGATAGAAATAGGGGACATAATTCACATGGATATAGTAAGTCTCGCTTGGGCTGCTTTAATGGTAGTCTTTACATTTTCCCTTTCGCTCGTAGTATGGGGAAGAAGTGGACTTTAAAAGTACTACTAGACTCATTTTGATAGATCGTTCGGCAAGGTGTTTGAACTAAAATTCAAATCTAATAATGTAAATAAAACAGATATTTCATCCCATATTTTGATTTCGAAAGGGTATCTAAATGATAGGAAATCGATTCCAAGTGAGTTCTTTTGAAATTTGATATTTTTCCGAAGTAATTTTGGATTCTTTCAGAAATAAAAAGTTCGGGGCCTACGTAAATGAAATAGGATAAATATTCATCAATATTTTCTATTGATCTATAATAACTTTATACATTACAAAAAGACTAATTGAATAGAGAATATGGTAGAAAGAAATCTAGAAATCTTTCTACCATATTAGAACTTGAAGAATAATAAAATAAATTCCATTAGAATTCCATTTTTTCAATCTTTTAGAAAGAACTTATAAGTCAAGTTTCGTTCAGATTAATCGTTTTGGCTGGCCGTTTTTACGTATATGATAAGTAAAAAAGCAGTAGGAACTAGAATGAAGAGTGCAGTAGCAATAAATGCGAGAATATTTACTTCCATAATTCATCGTTTTTACTTCGCAATAACTCGGGATTTAATCCCATAGAGATGATAAAAATGTCGCCTGTCAATTCAAGGGGATGAACTACATCGCGATGATATCGAATCGGATCAATATCATGAATAACAATATCTGAACTATCAAAGAAATCCGTCGTCGCGAATTGAATAGTATAACATAGGAATATCTTTTATCCATACTAAATCAACAATTTTGATTTCTCTGAATTCATTTACTTTTATTTTCTTTTCTATAACCTATCTTCGTACAACCATCTGATGAAATAGAATCTACCCGCTGTTTTTTTCTACTTCCATTGGTTACAACCCCCCCCAAAAAAACCAGTAAATCGAAATCAAAGTAAAATATAAAAAAGCGAAGGAATTAAGCCTTACATTATTTTTATTTCATTTGATTGGGATCCTTTTTCCATCTTTCTTTTTCTTCTTTTATTCATATCCTATATAATTGTATTAGTACTGGGGTACATATCTGATATGAAAAGTTGAGTGTGAAATTAGAATGCAATATATATTTTTCAAATTGAAATGAGTTGATCTCGGCCCTCGTCGTTGAGATTAAAAAAATCGGGTAAGGTAAGTAAGATAGGGTGAATCCGAAAAGGATTGAATCCCTTTAAGGGAACTATAATTGAATTCTTTTTTCTAGTGTACAAAAAAGGAATTTCTTTACCCAGTATGGTTTTTCTTTGAATCCTGAATAACTGAATAGGATGTTTAATATATTTTAACTAATATATCTATATCCCATCAATTGGTCGAGTTGAAGTAATGAAAATTTATATATTTGTTTCAAGAAATAAGAATTTTTTATTGAGAATGAAATTTTATTCATTCCTTTCTTTCTCTTTTCCCAGAAAAAGGATATCTTTTTTGATCCATTTCGTCGGGACTGACGGGGCTCGAACCCGAAGCTTCCGCCTTGACAGGGCGGTGCTCTGACCAATTGAACTACAATCCCAAGGAAAAAGGGGGTATACAACATCCAAAATTTGATTATTTCCTTTTTTTATTGTGTTGTAACAGAGACGTACGTGATAGATCCCATAAGTACGCACTGCGGGGAGAACACCACAACTTACTACTACTAGTAATTGACTAGTAATTTGTTTTCTTTTTTCAAAATTGCCCACCAAATCCATTTAGAAGAAATCTTTTAAGAAATTAAAAGAAACGAAAGAATAAGTTTTGTTCCCTTAGACTTTCTACTTATAAAGATTCTGATATATCTATGTAGGTATATAGAAAAATTGGACTCTTTTCTTATACCACGCATCGGCGGTTTCTGTAGGACAAATATATTAATAGAATGTTAGATGAGCGAATTCTTGGGCCGAGCTGGATTTGAACCAGCGTAGACATTTTGCCAACGAATTTACAGTCCGTCCCCATTAACCGCTCGGGCATCGACCCAGGAAGAGTCAATTTATTTTTGACCTATCGATAATCCATGATCTGCTTCCTTTTGTAGTACCCTACCCCCAGGGGAAGTCGAATCCCCGCTGCCTCCTTGAAAGAGAGATGTCCTGAACCGCTAGACGATGGGGGCATATGTGTCCGACCGCTATCATACTATGCTCATAGTATGAACAATTTTTTTAATTTGTCAATATAATTCAAATTGACATGATTCCATACCATCAATTTGATAGCACGATTCAATCAAAAAGGTCTTTCGATCTTTTTTGATTCGTTCATTCTATTTATTTTATGAATTCTTTATTCCAGCATATATATATAATATAGACTATCAATCAATCAATATAACACTTAAAAGAGTAATAAATTCTAAAAAGATTTCAATAGCCATAGTAAATATATGGCTTTGATTCAAAATATTCAATTCTCAAATATACAAGGGACAAAAGAAAAAAATATAGATAGATATATATTCTGTAATATTAGAGACATATATAAAGAAATAATAAATATTAAGAATAGAAGGATCCATTCTAAAACTAAAATGAATGAATATGAAATTTTCTTGAATCCACAAGGAAAAATCGATATAAAGCTGGGAATGCAAATAAGAATCCAGCAATTATGAAAATGATTTTTTTACAGGAAACACAGTTAATTTCTTCCTTACATGATTTGAGGAGACCTCTTCGATCTATGTCGAATTGGTAAGTACGTGTATAAAGTGATTTGAATTCTGAGGAGGATTCACTCAAAAACCTAGGTTCGATCTTGATTTATTGAATTCATATTGGATCCCTAGAAAAATAAAAATTTTTTCGACCCTAAACTCGATAGGTCAATCAAATTTCTCCTTCCATCCGACAAAAAGTTACTAACCGTTATAAGTGTATTTATGTATTGTGTATAGTATAGAATAACTTAGACTTAATATATGTAATATATGTACATACATATATATTCATAGTAAATCATTGAAGTAGGCCCTTTTAACTCAGCGGTAGAGTAACGCCATGGTAAGGCGTAAGTCATCGGTTCAAATCCGATAAGGGGCTTTTTACTTTAGTCATAGTATTCTTTTTTTTTTTTTTAATGGAGAATAGAAATCTTACCCTTTTCCATTTTTGTAAATGGAAAGTAGAAAAAACTTTATAATAGAATGAATAAGTATAAGATAAGTCGCTTTTTGAATCACTCAATATCCCTCAATTTTTCCAAGAAAATCAATTGGAAAGGTTCTGAATTCATAAAAAAAAAAGTAAGTGGATCTGACCTATTGAATCATGGCTATATCCGCTATTCTGATATGCAAATCCGATCGATATGAAATTGGAACCGTTGACCCTCTTTTTTTTCATTTTGACTCTGCGCAAATTTGTCGATATTTCTGATTCAATCTTTGTATTCTTAGATATTCCATAAAAAGACTATTCCTTTTATTAATAGAGTTTCTTAATAGAGTAAGAGGTTGATTCTAAACCAAAAGAGAAAGAATACCTTATTGAATATCTTTATTTGAATTTGATTTCAGCACAGGATTCTTATTTATCTATATAATAGAAAAAAACGAATATAAAAAGAAAATAAGATAAGAAATGAAGAAATCTATTTTTTTAAAGATTTGATTTGAAATATGAATAGATCATATTGATATATCTATCAGTATCTATAAGAATCTATAAGATCGCAGCTTTATGTACCAACTCTTTCTATATTAATGCATCTCATATTTGTTTCGGCAATGCCAGAATGCATACCCAAAAGAAGCTTTCATTTTCAATCTTATCTTCTATTCTTTTATTGAATATTGTATTTAATTTCAGTTAATAATAGAAAATTCTGACAGATAAAAGAAAAATCAGTATCAAAATATTCAAAGTCTCTTTCTTTGACCCGCGTAACCGAAAAGATAGACTCTCTAGATTCATCTGAAGGAAAGGAGATAGAAAAAGAAAAGAAAATCGAGAAGTCTAAAACTGTAGTAGTATACATAGAGATTCGAAAAATTTATCACGATTCAATATATTGAGTTTCGTTTTTTGAATCGAACGAAAAAGATTAAGATTAGTTGGTTCATGGAAAAGGGTCGGTCTGCGAATTAACCGGTAGCACAAGAATAGATTGCTTGTTCCTTGAAAAGTTATAAAATTCTTGATGCGTCATAAAAAAATTCATAGTTCAAGCGGTTCTTCAGAATAGGAAGGAATAATCGAATGAGGTCATCAATTGACTTAGAAAGTCCGTTGATGAACCAATTCCAATAAAAAGATGTTTTTCTTCGAAACCGATTGTAAGGGTCAGTGTACGAGAAAGAAAATCATACATAAAAGATCGAATTCTCGGACTCCAAAAAATGCTATGAGGTGTTCGGAAATGGTTGAAGTAGTTGAATAGGAGGATGACTATGACTATAGCCCTTGGTAAATTTACCAAAGACGAAACCGATTTATTTGATATTATGGATGACTGGTTACGGAGAGACCGTTTTGTTTTTGTAGGTTGGTCCGGTTTATTGCTCTTTCCTTGTGCTTATTTCGCTGTAGGAGGTTGGTTTACAGGTACAACCTTTGTAACTTCATGGTATACCCACGGGTTGGCCAGTTCTTATTTAGAAGGCTGCAATTTCTTAACCGCAGCAGTTTCTACTCCTGCTAATAGTTTAGCACACTCGTTGTTATTACTATGGGGTCCTGAAGCACAAGGGGACTTTACTCGCTGGTGTCAATTAGGCGGCCTGTGGACTTTTGTTGCTCTTCATGGCGCTTTCGGACTAATAGGGTTTATGTTACGGCAATTCGAACTTGCTCGGTCCGTGCAATTACGGCCTTATAATGCAATTGCATTCTCGGGTCCAATTGCTGTTTTTGTTTCTGTATTCCTAATTTATCCATTAGGGCAGTCTGGTTGGTTCTTTGCCCCTAGTTTTGGTGTAGCAGCTATATTCCGATTCATCCTCTTTTTTCAAGGGTTTCATAATTGGACACTGAACCCTTTTCATATGATGGGTGTTGCCG